AGTAATATGCCTGATAAAAGGAATATTTTGATGAAATAAAAATGTAATTTTAATTTTACTATTACTAAATTTTCTTCCAACACAAAATATTTCTAAACTAAATTAAATTTTTTCTTCCAACACAAAATATTTCTAAACTAAATTAAATTTTTTCTTCCAACACAAAATATTTTGAAGAATTTAAATTTTACATGCAATTTTGAAGAATTTAAATTTTACATGCAATTTTGAAGAATTTAAATTTTATATAAATAAACTAATTTAAGTTATTAGACTCATAATCTAAATATAGATTTATTCTTTTATATAATTATATTTATTAATTTATTTAATTCCTTAAAATTCAAAATTTTATAATGCATTTACACTAAAATATAATTTAAATAATAAATTAATAAATTTTTAATTTAAACATAATTTAATTATAAATTATAAATATTACTTTATTTAAAATATTTATTTCATTAATTACAATTATTATTAATTTAATAACTTTATCATTTTTAAATTTATTTAATATATGATTTATATTAGAAATTTCATCAATATCAATAATTTCATTAATAATAATAAATAAATCAAAGAAAGCAAGAATTATTTATTTTATTATTTCATTTATTAGAAGTTCTATATTAATTTTATCAATTTTAATATTTCAAATAACAAATTATTATAATATAAATAATTTATTAATAATTTATTTTATAATTTCAATTATATTAAAAATAGGATTAATTCCATTAAATAAATGAATAATTAATATAGTTAACAATTTAAATTGATGAAATTTATTTATTTTATTATTATTTATAAAAATTATTCCAATTTATATAATTAACCAATTTATAAATAATATAAATATAATTATAATTTATATTATATTTATTAATATATTTTTATCTCCTTTATTAGCTTTGAATTTAATATCATTAAAAAAAATTATAACTTATTCTTCAATTAATCAAACTATTTTTATAATTATTACAATATTTATTAATATAAAATTATTTATATTATATTTCATTATATATTTAATTTCATCATTTATTTTATTTTTATATTTAAATTATATAAATATTAATAATAAAAATATTTTAATTAATATATATATTAATAAAAATAATAAATTTATATATTTAATATTAGTAATAATTTATAGAAGATTACCTCCCATATTTACATTTATTATAAAATGATCAATTTTAGAAAATTTAATTATATATAATCCAATTATAAATTTATTATGATTAATAATTATAATATCTAGATTAATTATAACATGAAATTATATAAATTTAAATAACCTTAATTATTATTTAAATAATATAAATTATAATTTTAAAATAAATTTAAATATAAATTATTTTTATTATTATTTAATTATTTTTATTTTAATTATAATATTTTTATTATATTCACTATTAATATATTAATTTTTAATATAAAAATATATCTCTTTAAATTTGCAATTTAAAATTTTAAAAACTTTAAAAATTATTAATATTAAAAGAATTATATCTTTATAAATAAATTTACAATTTATTCCTTTTTCAGGCATAATATTAAAATTTTAAGTTAAATTAAACTATAAACCTTCAAAGTTTAAAATATAAAATTTATAAATTTTAAATAATATAAATTATTTATTATATTAAATAAATGATTTTATTCAACTAATCATAAAAATATTGGTATTTTATATTTTTTATTTGCTATATGATCAGGAATAATTGGAACATCTTTAAGAATAATTATTCGAATAGAATTAAGAATACCAGGAATATGAATTAATAATGATCAAATTTATAATTCAATTATTACAGCTCATGCATTTATTATAATTTTTTTTATAGTTATACCTTTTATAATTGGAGGATTTGGAAATTGATTAATTCCACTTATAATAGGTGCTCCAGATATAGCATTTCCTCGAATAAATAATATAAGATTTTGATTATTACCTCCATCTTTAATAATATTATTATTAAGAAGAATAATCTATTCAGGTTCAGGTACTGGATGAACAATTTATCCACCTTTATCTTCAATTTTATATCATCCTTCATTATCAACAGACTTTACTATTTTTTCTTTACATATTGCAGGAATTTCTTCAATTATAGGATCAATTAATTTTATTGTAACAATTTTAAATATAAAAAATATAAATTTAAATTATGATCAAATAACTTTATTTTCTTGATCAGTAATAATTACAGCAATTTTATTATTATTATCATTACCAGTTTTAGCAGGAGCAATTACTATATTATTAACAGATCGAAATTTTAATACTTCATTTTTTGATCCTTCAGGAGGCGGAGATCCAATTCTTTATCAACATTTATTTTGATTTTTTGGACATCCTGAAGTTTATATTTTAATTCTACCAGGATTTGGATTAATTTCACATGTAATTTTCAATGAAAGAGGTAAAAAAGAAACATTTGGAAATTTAAGTATAATTTATGCAATATTAGGAATTGGATTTTTAGGATTTATTGTATGAGCTCATCATATATTTACAGTTGGATTAGATGTAGATACACGCGCATATTTTACTTCAGCTACAATAATTATTGCTGTACCAACAGGAATTAAAGTATTTAGATGAATAGCAACATATTATGGATCAAAAATTAAATTTAATCCTATTATTATTTGAACTTTAGGATTTATTTTATTATTTACTATTGGAGGATTAACAGGAATTATATTATCAAATTCTTCAATTGACATTATTTTACATGATACTTATTATGTTATTGCCCATTTTCATTATGTCTTATCAATAGGAGCAGTATTTGCAATTATTACTAGATTTATTTATTGATTTCCAATTTTTACTGGATTTACATTAAATTCTAATTTATTATATATTCAATTTTTTACTATATTTATTGGAGTTAATATAACTTTTTTCCCCCAACATTTTTTAGGATTAATAGGAATACCACGACGATATTCTGATTATCCAGATTCTTATTATTGTTGAAATATAATTTCATCAATTGGAGCTATAATTTCATTAAATAGATTAATTTTATTTATTTATATTATAATAGAAAGATTAATAATAAAACGAATAATTTTATTTAAATATTTTCAATCATCTTTAGAATGAATACAAACATATCCACCTTTAAATCATTCTTTTAATGAATTACCAATTATTATAAATAATAATTATTTAAATATTAATAAATTTTAATATGGCAGAAAAAGTGCAATGAACTTAAGATTCATATATAAAATTATTTTTTATTAAAAATTAGACATTGAAATATATATTCATTTCAAGATCCAAATTCTCCTTTTTCAGATAATTTAAATTTATTTCATAATTTTACAATAATTTTTATAATCATAATTATTACATTAACATTATTAATTATAATTGATTTTTCAATAAATAAATTTATAAATCGATTTCTTTTAAAAAATCATAATATTGAAATTATTTGAACAATTATTCCAATTATAATTTTAATAATTATTGCTTTTCCTTCATTAAAAACACTATATTTTATTGATGAAATTTGAAATCCTACATTCTTTACAATTAAATCTATTGGTCATCAATGATATTGAAGATATGAATATTCAGAATTAAATAAAATTGAATTTGATTCTTATATAATTAAAAATAATGAAAATATAAATTTATTTCGATTATTAGAAACAGATAATCGATTAATTATTCCAATAAAAACCCCTATTCGAATACTCTCTACATCTATAGATGTAATTCATTCATGAACAATTCCATCTTTAGGAATAAAAATAGACTCTATCCCAGGACGAATTAATCAAATAAATTTATTCTCTAATCGTCCTGGATTATATTTTGGTCAATGTTCTGAAATCTGTGGAACTAATCATAGATTTATACCTATTATAATAGAAAGAACAAATTTTAAAAATTTCATAAATTGATTAAAATCAATTTAAAAAATTAGTTAATATATTTATAACATTAAAATGTCATTTTAAAATAATTAATTTTAATATTTTTTATATCATTAGATGTCTGAAAAGCAAGAACTGGTCTCTTAAACCATTTAATAGTATAAGCAAATACTTCTAATGAATTCCACAAATAATACCTATAAATTGATTAATAATATATACATTTTGTATATCTACAACAATTATTATTATTATTATTATTTTTTTTACTAATATTTATCCATTTACATTAAAAAACATAAATCCAAATAATATTTATATAAATTGAAAATGAAAATGATAACTAATTTATTTTCAATTTTTGATCCTACAACAAGATTTTATAATTCAATAAATTGAATATCTTTAATAATACCTTTAATATTTATACCATTTACTTATTGATTATTACCTTCTCGATTACAAATTATTTGAATAATATTTATAAATTTAATTTTTAAAGAATTTAATTTATTAACAAAAAAATATTATAAATCAAATATTATTATTTTCATTAGATTAATATCATATATTATATTAATAAATTTAATAGGATTAATTTCTTACATTTTTACTCCTACTAGACATTTATCAATTAATTTAACTTTATCATTAACATTATGATTAAGATTTATATTTTATGGATGATTAATAAATACAAATAATATATTTATTCATCTAGTTCCTTTAAATACTCCATTAATATTAATAAATTTTATAGTATTAATTGAATCAATTAGAAATTTTATTCGACCATGAACATTATCTATTCGATTAACAGCAAATATAATTGCTGGTCATTTATTAATATCATTATTAGGATCTTCCATAAATAATACATTACTATACTTAATTCCTTTAATTATTATAATTCAAAATATATTAATAATTTTAGAAATTTCTGTTTCAATAATTCAATCATATGTATTTTCTGTATTAAGATTATTATATTTTAATGAATCTAATTAATGTCAATAAAAAAAAACCATCCTTTTCATTTAGTAAATCCTAGACCATGACCTTTAATTTTATCAATTAATTTAATAAATATTTTATTTAGAATATTAAATTGATTTTCAATAAATATTAAATTTATAATTATTTTAAATTTATTAATTTTAACTATTTCAATATATCAATGATGACGAGATATTATTCGAGAAAGAACTTTTCAAGGATATCATACCTTATATGTATATAAATTAATAAAAATAGGAATAATTTTATTTATTATTTCAGAATTTTTTTTTTTTATTTCTTTTTTTTGAACTTATTTTCATAGAGCTATCTCTCCAAATATTGAAATTGGATCAATTTGACCTCCTAAAATAATTAATATATTTAATCCTTACGATATTCCTTTATTAAATTCAATTATCTTAATTTCATCAGGATTAACTATTACTTGAAGACATCATTCATTAATTAATAATAAAATATATAATTGTTTATATGGATTATGATTATCAATTACATTAGGTTCATATTTCACTTATATTCAATTAATTGAATATTCAGAAGCAAAATTTTGTTTTAATGATAGAATCTTTGGATCAATCTTTTTTATAATAACTGGATTTCATGGATTACATGTAATTATTGGTATTATTTTTATATTTACATGCTATTATCGAATCTTTTATGGATACATTTCTAAAATACATCATTTTCATTTTGAAGCAGCTTCTTGATATTGACATTTTGTAGACATTATTTGATTATTTTTATATATTTCATTATATTGATGAATATTTAATTAAATAATATATATATATATATAGTATAAATATTACATTTAATTTCCAATTAAATAATTTTAACTAAATAAATATATATAATAATAAATTTAATTTATATTCTATTAATTATATTAATTATTCCAATTATTATCATAATATTAAACTTATTTTTTTCAATAAATATAAAAAAAAACCGAGAAAAAATATTACCTTTTGAATGCGGATTTGATCCATTAACCAATTCACGATTACCTTTTTCAATTCAATTTTATATAATTACATTAATATTTTTAATTTTCGATATTGAAATTATTTTAATAATTCCTTTTATAAAATTAATTAATTTATTTTATAATATAAATACAAATTTAACATTCATATTATTTTTAATAATTTTAATATTAACTTTATGATTAGAATGATCATTTAATTTATTAAAATGAATTAATTAATTTATATATATATATATATATATATATATATAGATTAATATATTTAATCAATATTTAATTCGAAATTAAATGTAAAATTTACTTTATATATAATGGATATTAGTTAATTAAATAACAATAAAATTGCACTTTAATATAATTAAATAAATTTAATATATCTATTAATTAAAACCAAAAAGAGGTAAATTATTGTTAATAATTTCATTGAAAAATTTCTAATTAAAGAAATAAATATAAGAACTTCTAATTCTAAAAAAATGTTAAATCATTAATATTTCTTATTTATATAGTTTAATATAAAACTTTATAATTTCAATATAAAATTAATTTAATTATTTATAAATAATTATTTAAAAATTTATTAATTACTTTAATATCTTCAATATTATGCTCTTCTTAAGCTATTTAAATTTATATAATTATAAAAAATAAAAATAAAATTATTAAAAAATATAATAAAATTAAATAATTTAATTCAATTTTATTATAAAATTTAATATAATATAATAAATTAATTATCTTTTTAAAATATAAACCTATTATTCATTCTATTCATCCTTTTTCAATAACAAATTCATATTTATAAATAAATTTAAATATATCTAAATAAATAATTTTAAAAAAATTATTTAAAAAAAATATATTTGAAATAAAAAATATTATATTATATATAATTAATTTATTTAAATAGAAATATAAACCTAAATAAATTCCTAATATATAAAATTCCAATACTAATAATTTATCTAATATTATTATAAAAAAATAAAATTTATTAAATATTAAATTAAAAAAATTATAACCATAAAAAATTATATAATTAAATAAAATAAATATACAAATAATTATAATTACTGAACTATTATAATTTATATAAGACATAAAATTAAAATTATTTATTATTAAAAATATAATTAAACGAACTCTATAACTAATAGTTAATAATATAGAAAAAAAAAATATATAAATAAATAAATTTCTTAATTTATAATTTATTATAATTTCAATAATTAAATCCTTTGAATAAAACCCTCTTAAATAAGGAAAACCTATTAATCTAAATAATCTAAATATTATAATTAATCTTTTTAATGGATATATATAAATTATTCCTTTATAATTACGAATATCTTGATCCCCATTTATAAAATGAATAAAATCACCTGCACATAAAAATATTAAAGATTTAAATAAAGCATGAATAATTAAATGAAAAAAAGCTAATTCATTTATATTAATTATTAATACTATTATTATAAATCTTAATTGACTTAATGTAGATAATGCAATAATTTTTTTTAAATCAAATTCAAAATTAGCTATAATTCCTGATATAAATATAGTTAAAATAAATAAATATAACAAATAAATATTTAAATTCATATAATTAATAAAATTATTAAATCGAATTAATAAATAAACTCCAGCTGTAACTAATGTAGAAGAATGAACCAAAGATGAAACAGGAGTAGGAGCTGTTATAGCAGCAGGCAATCAAGAAGAAAATGGTATTTGAGCTCTTTTAGTTAAAGCAGATAAAATTAATATTAAACTAATTAATCTAAAATCAAATCAATATAATATTAAATTTCAAGAACCATAAATTGAACATAAACAAATACCTATTAATAAACCAATATCACCTAATCGATTACATATAATTGTTAATATACCAGAATTTAAAGAAACTATTCTATGATAATAAATTACTAAACAATAAGAAATTAAACCTAATCCATCTCATCCTAATATAATTCTTAAAATTCTAGGACTTAAAATTATTAAACATATTGAAATAATAAATAAAATTAATAAATAATTAAATCGTATAATAGTTTTATCAAAATTTATATATTCTAAACTATATAATATTACTATTCTAGAAATTAATATAATAATTGATAAAAATATTATTCTATAAAAATCTAAAAATAATATATAACTAAATTTTATAGATATAAAATATAAAATATCTCATTCTAAAATTAAATAAAATAATTCTATATACATATATAATCTATATAAAATAAATACAAATCTAAATAAAAATATAATAATACTTAAAATTAATAAATTATACAATATAATTTAAAGTCAATAAACATCAATGATTCCACAAATCATTATTTTAAATTTTAAACTATTTAAATAAAAAATTAAAAATTAAATATTAATAAATTCAAAAATAAAATATTTAAAATAATTCAATGTATTAATAAAATAAAAAAATCTAATAAATTATTTCTATTAATAATTATATAAAAATTTATTTCACCATGTTGAACATAACTAAATAAATATAATGAATATAAAAAAGAAAAAAAACATAAAATTATTAATAATAAAATTAAATATTTATTAATATTTACTAATCTTATTAATAAAAATACTTCACTAATTAAATTTAAAGAAATAGGAGCAGATATATTTGAAGAACATAATATAAATCAAATTAATGTTATTGAAGGTATAAATATTATAAACCCCTTATTTAAAATTATTAAACGACTATTACTTTCTTTATAACAAACATTAACTAAATAAAATAAACCAGAAGAACAAATTCCATGAGAAATTATTATTATATAAGATCCTATTAATCCTAAATTTAAAAATGTTATTATACCACATAATAATATACCTATATGAACAACCGACGAATAAGCAACCAAAACTTTTATATCAATTTGTCGAATACAATTAATTCTAATAATAATTCTACCTATTAAACTAAAAATTATTAATATAAATTTTAAATTTATAAAATTTATATATATTATATATATAAAACGTAATAAACCATAAGTTCCTATTTTTAATAAAATTGATGCTAAAATTATAGAACCAAATACTGGAGCTTCAACATGAGCTTTTAATAATCATCCATGAAATATATATATAGGAATTTTAATAAAAAAAGATAATATCATATATATAAATATAAATATATTAAAATTTAAATTATAAATATTAAATATTATTTCTATTATAAAAAAAATACTTACATTAAAAAACATAATTATATAAAAAATAAATATCAATAAAGGTAAAGAAAAAAATAATATATAAAATATAAAATAATAATTAGATATTAAACGTATTCTTCCTAATCCCCAATATATAATAATTATAAATGTTAAAATTAATCTAATTTCATAATAAAAATAAAAATTTATTAAATCTAATGATATAAAAATTATAAATAAAATTAACAATAAAATCATAAATAAAATAACACATATATTTTCAAACAAAATAAAATTTAAAATTATAATAATATAATTAATAATTATATTACTTAAAAATAATAATATATAAGAATAAATATTTATACCAAATATAAATTCTATATTAATTCATTCTACAAAAAAATCATATTTAAATAAAATATAAATATTTATAAATATTAAAAAACTACTTAAAATAATCTTTATACCTTTATATAAATAACTTATTAAAAAAAAAAAAAAAAAAAAAAAAAAAAAAAATAACATTATGTTTTTAAATTTAATATTCTTATATTTTGATTACCATAAATATAAACTATACAAATTATTAAAGACATGCCAATTACTCTTTCACAAACAACAAAAATTAAATAATATATAAATAACCAATCAATTATATAATTTAATTGATAATTTATTATAAATAATAAATTTATTAAAACTAAAAATTCTATACAAATTATTAATATTAAAAAAAATTTACTAAATTTATAAATCATAAAAATAATTAAAATTATTATAATTACTATATAATTAATATTTTCATATTTAAAATTATAAATTAAAAATTGTAAAATAAAATTAGTTATAGTTTAATTAAAACATTAATTTTGTAAATTAAAAATAATAAAAATTTAACTAACTAATTAATTTAAATTTAATTTAAACTATTAATTTTCAAAAAAAATTTATTAATTAATTTTAATCCCCAAGATTAATGTTTTATTTAAACTATTTTTTGTATGACAAATTGAATATTTAAATATATAATTATTATATTAATTTTTCAATTTATTATTATTCCTATTATTATAAATAATTTTCACCCTTTAAATATAATAATTTTATTTATATTATTTACAATATCTATCTTAATATTAAATTATTTAAATTACAATATTACATTATATCTTTTAATAATTTTTATTTCAATTATTGGAGGAATTATAATTATATTTTTATACTTTACAAGATTAATTAATAATTATAAAATAAAAATAAATAATAAAGAAAAATTTCTAATTATAATATTAAGAATCTTTAATACAATAATTTTATTTATATTTATTAAATCAAATATTCCAATTGAAGAATCAAAATTTTTAATTAAAATTTATAATATTTATTTAATTTATACTTATCCATATAATTTAATAACATATTTAAGAATTATTTATTTATTTTACTCATTAACTTTAATTATAAAAATATGTTCATTTAAATTTAAACCTATACGAAAAATAAAAAATTAATTATGTTAAACATTAAAGATCCTATTTTAAAAACTTTAGATAAATCATTAATTAAATTACCAACTCCAATAAATATTAGATTATTTTGAAATTATGGTTCATTATTAGGATTATATTTATTAATTCAATTAATCTCTGGAATCTTACTATCAATTCATTACTGTCCTAATATTTATTATGCCTTTGATAGAATTATTCATATTATAAAAGATGTAAAATTTGGATGATTAATTCGATTAACTCATATAAATGGAGCTTCTATATTTTTTATTTTAATATACATTCATATTGGACGAGGAATTTATTATAATTCTTTTAAATTTAATATTGTTTGATATATTGGTATTATAACATTTTTATTATCTATAGCTACAGCTTTTTTAGGATATGTATTACCTTGAGGACAAATATCATTTTGAGGAGCTACAGTTATTACAAATTTATTATCGGCATTACCTTATATTGGACAAACTTTAGTAGAATGAATCTGAGGAGGATTTTCAATTAATAATGCTACTTTAAATCGATTTTATTCTTTTCATTTTATTTTACCTATAATAATTGTAATATTAGTATTTATTCATTTAATTTATCTTCATATAACAGGATCTAATAATCCATTAGGAACAAATTCAAATTATTTTAAAATTTATTTTCATCCTTATTTTACTTTAAAAGATATTCTTTGATTTATAATTATTATAATAATTCATTATATTATTATTATACAATTACCTTATTATTTAAGAGATCCTGATAATTTTATTCCCGCTAATCCTTTATCTACACCTGAACATATTAAACCTGAATGATATTTCTTATTCGCTTATTCAATTTTACGAAGAATTCCTAATAAATTAGGAGGTGTATTAATATTATTTATATCAATTTTAATTCTTGCAATTCTTCCTAATACTTCTAATATACATAAAATTAAAACTACTATATTTTATCCTTTAAATCAAATTATATTTTGAATATTTACTAATACATTTATTTTATTAACATGATTAGGAAATCAATTAATTGAATATCCTTATACTGAAATTAGACAATTATTAACTATTATATATTTTTCTTATTTTTTTATTACACCTTTAATAAATATTTATTGAGATAAATTAATATTTTATAATTAGTTAATGAACTTGAATAAGTATATATTTTGAAAATATAAAATAGAATTTATATTCTATTAACTTATTATTATAATAAATTCTTTTAATCCATAAATAAATATTAAATAAATTAATGATACTGATAAAAATTTTTTCCAACATATAAATATTATTTTATCATATCGAATACGAGGTAAAATTCCACGAATTCAAATTACAAAAAATACATGAAATATATAAATTAAAATAAACTTTATAGAAAAAAAATTCACACCAAAAAATATTAAAGTAATAAAATTTCTTATAAAAATAATTCTTAAATATTCGGCTATAAAAATTAATACAAATTCTCTTCTATAATATTCAATATTAAATCCAGAAACTAATTCAGATTCTCCTTCAATTAAATCAAAAGGAGTACGATTTAATTCAATTAATATACTAATTAAAAATATTAAATATAAAGGAAATAAAAAAATTATAAAAAATAAATTTATTTGATACAAAAAAAAATTATTTAAAGAAAAACTTTCAATTAATAAAATTAATGAAAATATTATTAAAAATAATCTAATTTCATAAGAAATTGATTGAGCAATAGAACGAATTGAACCTAATATTGAATAATTAGAATTAGAAGATCATCCTCTTAATATAAAAGGATAAACTCCTAAACATATAATTCTTAATATTAATATTATACCTAAACTCAAAGAATATAAATTTACATAAAAAGGAATAACAATTCAAATAAATATAGATAATAATAAAATTAATATTGGTATAAATAAATAATTATAAAAATTAATTTTATTTAATAAAAAAAATTCTTTATTTAACAATTTAATTACATCTCTAAATGGTTGTAAAATTCCAATAATTCCTAATTTATTTGGACCTTTACGATCTTGAATATATCCTAAAATTTTTCGTTCAAATAATGTTAAAAAAGCAACTCTTATTAACATTATAATTATTAAAAAAAAAAAAAAAAAAAAATTTATACAAAAATAAAATATTAATGAATATATTATTACTTATAAATAAAATTATATTATTAAATTCTAAATTTATTGCACTTAATTCTGCCAAAGTAATTATAAAATAATTTAAATTATTTAAAATATTTAGTCCTTTCGTACAAAAATATTTAATTTTATTAAAGATAGAAACCGATCTGGCTCACACCGATCTGAACTCAAATCATGTAAGATTTTAAAAGTCGAACAGACTTAATTATTAAATTACTGCACTTAAAATTTATCTTAATTCAACATCGAGGTCGCAATCATTTTTATAAATTTGATCTTTCCAAAAATATTACGCTGTTATCCCTAAGGTAATTTAATCTAATATTATTTAATAAATATTCTTTATTAATACAATAATTATTGAATATTAAATATTAAAGTTAATTAAATTTAAAAATCCTCCCAATTAAATTAATTATAATATAATTAAAAATATTAATTATAAATATATAATAAATTAATTAAATTCTATAGGGTCTTCTCGTCCCTTAATTATATTTAAGAATTTTAACTTAAATTCAAAATTCAATAATATTAATTAAGACAGATTATATTTCATTAACTCATTCATTCTAGTTTTCAATTAAAAAACTATTGATTATGCTACCTTTGTACAGTCAAAATACTGCAGCCTTTTAATTTTATCAATGGGCAGAATAGACTTTAAATTATTAAACAAAAAGACATGTTTTTGATAAACAGGTGAATATATTATTTGCCTAATTCCTAAAATAATTATAATTATAAATAATTATTATATTTACATTAAATTATACTAATTTTATCATTATATAAATTAATATTAAATTAATTAATTATATTTAATATTTAAAATATATTTAATTTAAAAATATTAATTAATTATTATAAATTATTAAATTTTTACTAAAATAAATTAATTTTATATCCATTTATAAAAATAATCAATATAAATTATATAAAAATTATAGATTATCCCATAACTTATTAATAAATTTATTTTATTATAATTTTATATAAATATATAATAAATAAAATTTATCTGAATTAAATTCATCTTTTAAATAACTAGATATCTATAAAAACGAATAACTTTTCATTTCTATTTAAATATTTTAAATTATAATATTACATAAAAATAATTATTTAAATAAATCTTTTATTTTCGAGATAATTAAAATTAATAATTAAATTTTAATAAACCCTGATACAAAAGGTATAAAAATTAATTTATATTTTTTATTAATTAAATATTCTTTTACAATACAATATCATTATATTTAATAAAATTTATTCTTTTTATATTAATTAAACAAAAAATTTTTTAAATATTTTTATTAAAATAATTAATTAAATAAATAAATTAAAATAAAATTTTATATAAAATTATAATTATATACAATTTAATTAAATAAATAATTTATAAACTTTAATTTTAATCAAAAAATATTTTCCAATATTTTTACTATGTTACGACTTTTTTTATTTTTAAATTAAATAAAAATGACGGGCGATTTGTACACTTAATATAATTAACTTCAATATTTTAAATTAAAACATTTTTACTTTTAAATTCAACTTCATATCAATAATTAAAAATAATAATTTTTAAATAAAATTTATTGCAACTCATATAAACTAAAATATGCAATATTTTGACTTGAATTCTATTTAATTAATTTAAATTAATAAAAATAATATAATTATAAATTTTTAAAACAGCAATACATTAACTAAATTTTAGTAAATCTTAACGTGGATTATCATATAAATATATAAATTTCTCTAAATAAATTAAAAAGCCGCCATATTATTTAATTTTAATGATTAACATTTAATTATTAATTAATTTAAAAAATTTTATATAATAGGGTATCTAATCCTAGTTTTAAATTAAAATCTTATAAAAAAATAAATTTAATAAATATATTTAAAAATTAATTTTTTCATTTCACTAAAATTAATTTTAATTATTAAAATTTATAAATAATTTTCAATATAAATTAAAATAAATTAACTTATAAATTAAGTTTAACCGCTATTGCTGGCACTTAAATTAATCTTTATTAAATTTAATTACTAAATTAAACTTTCATTTATTTTATTAATTATAAAATTTAATTAAATTAAATATTTAATTTTAAAATTTATATAAAATTAATTAAAATAATTAATTTTAAAACCATAATAAAATTTATATAAAATTTTCAATTATATAATTTATATATTAAATCTTTTCATTGTAATAGAAAAATTTTATATTAAACTAAAATTTTTAATATTATATATATTTTAATAAAAATTTAACCTCAATATTTAATTATTTTTAACATACTATAATAAATTCTTCAAAATATAATATGTTTTAATAAAAATTTAACCTCAATATTTAATTATTTTTAACATACTATAATAAATTCTTCAAAATATAATATGTTTTAATATCATTTATGAGGATTTTAATATAAAAGTATTTTATACCTAAATATTTTAAAAGGTATAAAATTTACATTTATAAGTGAATAAAAATATATTTTAATATCATTTATGAGGATTTTAATATAAAAGTATTTTATACCTAAATATTTTAAAAGGTATAAAATTNNNAATATATATAATATAATATATAATTAAATTTATAATATATATAATATAATATATAATTAAATTTATAATATATATGTAATATAATATATAATTAAATTTATAATATATATATATATTAATT